CGAATATCAGAAGGATTACCATATATAACACAAAATTTCTCCACCAATTCTTTCTAGGCGAGCCTCTCGGTCTGTCATTATACCTCTAGAAGTAGAAAGAATTACAATCCCCATACCACCTAAAATTCTAGGAATTCGTTGATAGTTAGAATAGATTCGTAGACCAGGTCGACTGATCCGTTTTAAATTTAAAATAGTTCTATATGTTCCTTTCCTATTCCTTCTATGTCGCAGGGTTAAAACCAAAAAATATTTGTTGCTTTCCTGATGTTTCCTCACGTTTTCGATAAAACCTTCCCGTAAAAGTATTTTAACAATGTTTTCGGTGATATTAGTAGATGCTATTCGAACCGTTACTTTTCTATCCATGTCGACATTTCGTATAGAGGTTATTATGTCAGCAATAGTGTCCCTGCCCATGATGAACTAAAATTATTGGTGCCTGCTAATTTTGATATAATCAACATGCTCTTTTTTATTTTTTTATTTATGAATTCTATTAAATATGAAATTAAAGGTATATGCGTGAAACACAATCTACTAATTAATCTATTTCATTCGCTTACTATAACTATATCATGGTCTCGTCTTATAATACCTCAGGGGCTAAGGAAACTATTTTAGTAAAATTTAACTGTCTCAATTCCCGGACGATCGCACCAAAAATTCGAGTTCCTTTTGGGTTTCCTTCTTGATCAATAATAACTGCAGCATTGTCATCATATCGTATTATCATACCGTTGTCACGTTTGAGTTCTTTACAGGTACGTACAATTACAGCTCTGATTACTTCTGATCTTTCTAGAGGCATATTTGGTACTACTTCTTTGATCACAGCAACAATAACGTCACCAATATGAGCGTATCGGCGATTACTAGTTCCTATGATTCGAATACACATCAATTCTCGGGCCCCGCTGTTGTCCGCTACATTCAAATGGGTCTGGGGTTGAATCATATCATTTTTTTATTCGATTTTTCAATGCAAAGAACGAAGGAAAAAAAAAGAAATATTGTTTGTCCAAAATCAAAAAACCTGCAATTTTTTTTCATCCCAAAGACCTCTTTTTCTTTTATTCCTATCCCGAAATAATGAATTGAGTTCGTATAGGCATTTTGGACGCCGCTATTGAAATAGCTTTTCTAGCTATATTTTCTGCTACTCCGCCCATTTCATAAAGTATTCTACCTGGTTTAACGACAGCTACCCAATATTCGGGGGATCCTTTCCCCGAACCCATACGTGTTTCTGTAGGTCTTACTGTAACTGGTTTGTCTGGAAATATACGTACCCATATTTTTCCACCACGGCGTACGTTTCGTGTCATTGCTCGTCGCCCCGCTTCTATTTGTCTAGATGTGATCCAAGCAGGTTCAAGTGCTTGAAGAGCGTATCTACCGAAACAAATACGATTACCTCGATAAGATATTCCCTTCATTCTTCCTCTATGTTGTTTACGGAATCTGGTTCTTTTGGGGTTATAGTGGATGGGTCTTTTTAAAATTCCATCTCTACTCCAGAACCGGACATGAGAGTTTCTTCTCATCCAGCTCCTCGCGAATGAAATGATTCAAAAAAATTTAGTTAAGATAAAATTCAATTTTTTTGAATAATACACTGAATCGTGGGATTCTTTGATATTTCATCTAATTTTCATCTAATCTATTTCTATTAGAAATTTTTATATCTTGTTTATATATAGCTTTTGGATATATAGCTAAACATATATTTCTAGATAATGTAATTTTTTATTTATAATTTATTTATAATATAATAATATATAAGGCTATAACGAATCTTTATTTTGTTTTGTCTTTATCATATCGGATCGCTCAAAAAATAGAGCAATTCGGTAAAATAAAGCTTTCGCGGGCGAACATTTACTCTTTCAATATCTATTTCAATTGTAAGGTTAGCCCACGATCTTTCAGAACAAATGAATTGATACCTGGTTTGTTCCGCCATCCCACTCAATGAATCATTAGGATTCGTTTTTAATAGAATCTTCTGTATTCACAGGTTTCCGTCGTTCCCATCGCTTCTCAATTAATGGTTAGGTCTGAATTATACAATGGAGCTCCTGTTCTTGAGTCAATCTTCTCAGTCTTTATTGGCTCTAGGCTCTTGATTTTTTTTCTATGAACATATTCATTTAATTCGGGAGGAATTAGTTCGATGCTTTATTACATTGCTTTTTATGAAATGATTCATAGACCTTACATATTATATTGGAATCATATATCATTGGCGTTCTTTTTATCTCTTTCTCTCACCCTTCTTCCATTTATCCACATCATTCTAGATTTCGCTTCCCAAACTCATAATCAGATTGGTTTGGTTTTTTTTTTGTTTATGCAAAAAAGATTTCAGTTGCTACAATGATATGACCAATATATCATATCTTGACTGGTTGTTTAGATCTAGATAATGTGAAGCGATGAGTTGGTTATTAATTCTGTAATTTTGAGTTCATACTATGTATGGGCCGGTCCATTTTTT